AATTTTTGGAAACTTATAAAGTTCTTCTGTTAAGCCCTGATCAATGAACCTACAAAAGCCTTCAAATTGTATCTGATTCAACCCAGGTATTGTAGACATTCCCGCATTTGCATCTCCGAGCATTTTGAATTTCCCATTTATAAAAAAATCCCATCCGTTTCTCATTCTGCATCGATTCATATGATTCTATGCAGAATGCTGGACTTTCGATTCTGTTTACTGAATCACATGAAATTTTACCCAACTCCATAGAAATAGAATGTATGAAATACGTATGGGGGAAAAAGATGATTTTATACTTAATTAAATTGGAATTTCTAAGAGACAGATACAAAAGGAAAGGAAGCGATAAATTCCACTTAGACTTACGGAGTTTTGTATAGAAGAAAAAAAATTCAATTTATACCATTATTATGATATTCCAGATTCCAATCCGCTTGGATACCATAAAAAGAAAGAAAAGTTGTGATTTGATCTATTCGCTGAGATAAAGACATAAGAATCAGACGTAATATAACAACATAAAGTTCATTTTTTTAGCACTTAACCTTTTCGTGGATTCCAGTGTTCAGATTGCGGAGAACCCCCTTTTTCTTTTTTAGTAGAATTTTTCGAATAGGATTGAAGTGCGTAAGAAGACTTATATTTAGTAAACCCTGCCCATATAGCTATCTATATATCCATCAACCCCATTTATTGCATAGTTCGATTCGGGACAGCACGTGTTGGACTCTATCAAAATTTCGATTTTCTCTTCAATCAAAATTGCAGTACGACAATTTTCGGCAAATTCCCTATAGAGAGGCATCATTCACAGATAAGATAACCAATAAGCTAGAAGCTTGCCACGAAACTATTTCTGTTTGGGGTTTACATATACTCATAATTGCTGTTATAATTGAAATGGAGAATGTTTTTTAGAGAAAAAACCAATACCGATTAGGTAGGTATCAATTTCGATTTTCTTCTATGAGTTTTCATTGGGAAACACACTTTCCAATTTAAATCCAAGAATAGACCATGAATTTACAGTCACTAGTTAATGGTTCCAATTTGTCCTGAATTTTCGCTTTTGTGACTGAAAATACACATTTCTTTTTTCAATAGAAAAAAAAAAGAAAGAGAAAAGAGAAGGATTAATATATTGTATGTTTTGAGATACTCTAAAATCAATTGAAGAAATGGGGACCCTCCAAAAAAAAAAAAGGACCGACTTTTTTTTAGGCAAGGAATTCATAAAAACGAGATTTCAGAGGGAAGTACAAAAAAAGACATTGAGTACCCCCCAAAACAAGCAAAAGGAGAAATTTTTCATATATTTTGGATCGTTTTGGCGACATGGCCGAGGGGTAAGGCGGGGGACTGCAAATCCTTTTTCCCCAGTTCAAATCTGGGTGTCGCCTGATCAACAAACGATAAGACTCGAAATCCCGTATTCTGCCTGGCTGGTATAACTCGTCGCATCTTTTGCAGCAAAAGATTCGACGCGACTCTTGACACTATTCTAATTTTCCACTGCTATTCTAATTTATTTCCACTGCTAATCTAGGGCCTCCTGACCGGGTCTTGAATTAGATTGAATAGCCCCAGGGAGAATCGAATTAATGAATTAATAGTTATGCAAGGGTCGGGATATACTTTGTACACAGTATACATAGTATACAGACTCATGAGAGTCTCTGAGCATACGGGCATTCAATCAATATTCAATTGGATAGATAATTGGCTAATGATGATGATACTTAATAATAATCAAGAGCAACAAAAAAAAAGAAAAGGTCTTATTATTACTACATATTAGGTCACATTCTCTTTGATACTTCCAAAGAAAAGTGCGGATATGTTTTTTGTTTCGTTTTACCGATTCGACTAGAAATCATATACGAACTTGTTCTAAGTGGATTTGTTGGAGCGTTTCATATTTATTGGAGTCTTTCATCAAGGGGGTTGGTTCAGAATCCCTTTTTGACTCTGCGCCAGTGATTCCACTATTATTAGGAAACAACAATGGAATAATTTCTTCATATTCATAGAGATAGGGGCATAATTCACATGGATATAGTAAGTCTCGCTTGGGCTGCTTTAATGGTAGTCTTTACATTTTCCCTTTCGCTCGTAGTATGGGGAAGAAGTGGACTCTAGAGATACTAATAATTGAGTTGGGAAATCAAACAGTATCACTTTTTTTTTCTAGATCGTTCTGCAAAGCCTTTTTAATTATATTAATTTCATTATTTAATAATTAACTTAATATTTAATAGATTGAATTAATCAAAATATCTTGATTTCGGAATTCGATTGTCTTGGGGAGTCTAGCGAGGTAATTGTATTTGATTCTATTATGAATAGAATACAATTCATAATCTATATGAATAATACTCTTTCAGAATCCAAATCAAACGGATATTTCACAAATGCCCCTATTCCTATTTTGAAAGGAAAGGGGATATGAATCATAGGAATTTTATTGCAACCGAAGTCTTCCTAAAATTTAAAATTTCGATTTCGTTTTTCTGAACCGGCCCTTCCTGGAGTTATATATGGACAATGAGGAAGAACGCGGAAACCCGGACTCTTTTTTACTTTTTTTCTTTATTGGCCTTTTTACTGTTCAAAGAGAAAAGAAAGGAGTTCGCGATTTAATAAATTTAATAAAAAAAAAGATTGTGCTTAGGTCAAGTCACATATTTCGCACTTCCCACTTGTTTTGATTATTTTCGAAATTGCATTTATGAAGATACATATCCATATTGTAGATTGATCTCTACTCAGTTTCTATCTTTCTACATTACAATAAAAAAAACAAATAGTATGGTACAAAGACTCATATATGAATCTTTCTACCATACTATCGGATCTCGTAGGCTACTGCGGATTCTAGTCCGTTCATTTCATTTAAGACTAAGACGTGAAATTGGAATTCTTTTTTTTCTTAAATCATTGATAAGATTTTCTTAAATCATTGATAAGAACTAAGAAGTCAAGTTGCATTCAAATTAATCACTTTGACTGACCGTTTTTACATATATTATAAGCAAAAAGGCAGTAGGAACTAGAACGAACAGTGTAGTAGCAATAAATGCGAGAATATTTACTTCCATAATCTCATCGTTTGGTTTTTTTACTTCGCAATAACTCGGGATTTAATCCCATAGAGATGATAACCCTTTCGCTTGTAAATTCAATGGGATGAATTACATTTCGATGATAGCGAATGGGATCAATATCATGAATAACAATATCTAACTGTCAAGTCGATTCATCGTCGAGAATTCAATAGTATAACATAGGAAGATCTTTTATCCCACACCGAATACAAACTTGAATCCCGAATTCAATCAAAAGAATTCCTTTACTTGAATAGTAATACTTTTTTTTTTATTTATCATTCTTTTCCATTCTGTCTTTTCTATAATCGACCGCCTTACTTGTACAACCAACTACCCGCTTCCACTTCCTTTGTTTACAAAGGGTTTCGAAATAAACCAAACAAACAATCGAAACGAAATAGAAAAAAGGAAGGGGTTAAGTTCGAAACTCCTTTTTCGTTTTTTTAGGATATAATTTTCTTGAAAAAAAAAAAAGAGAAAAGGATAGCATTAGGCATGAAATTCTACCATTGTATTTTCACCCGGTTTAACAGAAGAAGGCGCGATATATTGATGTCTTTTTTTTATTGGATTTGGCTCCATCGGGACTGACGGGGCTCGAACCCGCAGCTTCCGCCTTGACAGGGCGGTGCTCTGACCAATTGAACTACAATCCCGGGCAAGTAAAAAGTACCGAATCCATATTCTTATGATTTCATTCAAAACATTGCATTTCTCTTTAGATAAAAATCGACGTGTTGGAACGGAGACGAGAGTGAGATATCGATATCCACACGAATATACGCGTTAGTGAGAGCAGCACGGATTACTAGTAATCCGTTCGTTATTGCCAAATCATCGATTGGTAATTCGTTTTTCAATGTCCACAAAGAAAAAAAAAAAAGAATCTTTTTTTTTTTTTGCGTTACTTTTTTCTTTTCATTAGACTTTATACTTTCTATTTAATCTATTTAATGATCCTGATAGGAATATAGATCATTATTAGCAAGATCAGAATTTATGGGAACAAATAAATGGAACAAATCAAATAAATAAATAGCGGCAGGGATATATCATAGAATTGGACTTTGACTCTTTCGTATCTGGCATTTATGGAAAACTAAAGGGGTTATATCATTTCATGATAGATCGGCGAATTATTGGGCCGAGCTGGATTTGAACCAGCGTAGACATATTGCCAACGAATTTACAGTCCGTCCCCATTAACCGCTCGGGCATCGACCCGGGAAGAATCAAGTCTAGGCTTCTTTATAATCCACGATGAACTTCCTTTCGTAGTACCCTACCCCCAGGGGAAGTCGAATCCCCGCTGCCTCCTTGAAAGAGAGATGTCCTGAACCACTAGACGATGGGGGCATACTTGCCCGACTGCCATCATACTTAGTATGAACAGTTTTTTTAAATTGTCAATATAATTGAATGGTATGACTAGATCAGAAGGATCTTTCCGCCCTTTCGGATCCCATATGAAGAGCATTTTTGGATTTGTCAGTTATATTCATCAATCACTCATTCTAACTAAAAAAAAAAGGACGATAAAAGGACGAAAGTAGAGGACTCCTTTGGGAAGTCATTGGTCCGACCTAAAAGAAGATTCAACTTCATTTCTTCCACTTACTTTCATCCAATTACCCATTCCTTGTTAAGATGAGATAAGCCTATTCCTATATGATACTAAGCTGGGAAATTACCAAATGAAAAATCGGAAAATCTGGTAACAGGGATTAACAAGTTCTCAAAAATTGTTTTTTTTTTTCTAAATTTTCGTTTCGGGGAACAAACTGAATCTCTTCATCCCATGTGAAATAGCGTGGATCTATGTCGAATTGTTAGGTAAATATATCCATATATCAATCCAATGAATTTTGTTCCGTTCTGATGGGGTCAGAT